TACTCAAAATCAATTGGCAAGAGGTCAACGATTGCGTGAGTTACTGAAACAATCCCAATCAGCCCCTCTCACAGTAGAAGAACAGATAATGACCATTTATACCGGAACAAATGGTTATCTGGATGGATTAGAAATTGGACAAGTAAGAAAATTTCTCGTTCAGTTACGCACTTACTTAAAAACGAATAAACCTCAGTTCCAAGAAATCATATCCTCTACAAAGACATTAACTGCTGAAGCAGAAAGTTTTTTGAAAGAAGGTATTAAAGAGCAACTGGAACGTTTTCTACTTCAGGAGAAATTATAAAAAAAGAAAAGGATCCTTCTGATTTTTGATTCTTTAGTCAATTTTATTCTTTAATTCGATTTTTTAGAAATTATCGAATCTATAAATATAAGTTAAGTATATATATAATAGAAAGAAGTATATAACTAATATCTGTTTATATATTAAATCTTCAAGCATTCAGAATTTCTTTCTTATTCTATTTCTTTCTTCTCTTTTTTCTAAATAGAATAAAAATCTATTCTATATAATATATTAATATATAGAAATGGAAATAATAGATAAATATCAATATAGATAAAAATATATTGATATTGCGTCCAATAGGATTTGAACCTATACCAAAGGTTTAGAAGACCTATGTCCTATCCATTAGACAATGGACGCTTTTCGCTTTTTTTACTTTCCAATTTCCAATTGTTAAAAAAAAAATGCGCGAAATCTTTTTAGCAATTGTGTATTGAATTCACTTCAATACACAGTTGCTATTAGACAATTCTAATAGAGAACAGAGTCTCTAATAAAACAATTTAGAGCGGGTAGCGGGAATCGAACCCGCATCGTTAGCTTGGAAGGCTAAGGGTTTTAGTCGACGTCGATTGATCATTTTTATATTTTGAACGTCTCTAATTCAAAACCGAACATGAAACTTTGGTTTCATTCGGCTCCTTTATGATCGATGGAGAAATTCCCAAATAAAAAAAGACGGGAACGAAATCAAAATAAAAATGCGACCCATAACATCTATGTTAGCTTTTTTCCGTCTGGGTGCTTTCACAGAAAATTTAGCTTTCTAGATGATCCTTCTAGAAGATAGAAAAGGAGAACTCGAACAATCTTTCTAGTTACTTCGTTCTTTATTTTTAATTAACGGAATCCTTAGGAAAAGTATTTTGTTTCCACCGAGCTAAAACAATAGAATTATATTATGTCGATGTCTTTAGTAAACCAAAGTTCTCGTTTCCTAGCTATTTTGCTTCAATTTTTTCTATAACAACTATAGAACTGAAGATTTAGTTACGATTAGAAAGAAACTTTTCTAGCTTTATCCATGGATCCTCTTGTTATACTTATTGAATTGAAAATAGTCATCCAATTCAAAAATTATGTTTCGGAATTTCATAATCCAAATTTACAATTGATTAGAGTCTTTGGATACAAATTACGAGAATCTATAATCTTCCTTGAATCTTTCATTGAAAGGTAAAGGACTAAATCCTTTTAAGAAATAAAGTTTTTGATCGGAAGATTAATCAAACCGAGAGACCCTTTAACTATTAAAGGGGGTAAAGGAACGAATCACACTTTTACCACTAAACTATACCCGCTACAATGCAATTATTGTATATAAATTGACCTTTTGTCGAACAAAGTAATCGGGAGTGTAATAAAAAAATCTGAACAAAAAAATTAGAAAATTCTAGCGTTGACGCGTAGACTTAATAAAATTAGTAAAAGCGGGTTCCTTTTTTTTTTTTTCAATTTCAGATCTTTTTTGTCTAAAAATCCATCGGATGAGTCTTTTTAACTTTAACAAAAAAAGGCCCGGCTGGGGACTGACCAGGCCAGGCTATTAAAATAAAAAAGATATTTTACTTGTGTTTGGACGAGACAAAAAAAAAGGATTCTCTATTTCTATTATTGTGGTTTTATTTATTTCTCTTTCGAGTTCGAGTCTTTTCTTTATCTAATCTTTATCTACATTTTTTATGTCATATAGAATTACTGAGAAAGTTCTATATAAAAAGTTATATATAGTAATATATATATATTATATATATAAATAGATGATAAATAGATTTATATAATAAAAAAGAAATTATATATCTAATAAAATATAGAAAATGAAAAAATAGATATATATAATATAAAGAATAATCTATACAAAAAAAGAAAGTTTTTTAAGAATAAAGTGGAGAAGGTTTTTTTTTCAAGCCTTGTTTTGTCTAATGGAACCTAATTAAGTAACTAAGTATCCCTTTTCGATTAGGAGAGATGGCTGAGTGGACTAAAGCGTTGGATTGCTAATCCATTGTACGAGTTAATCGTACCGAGGGTTCGAATCCCTCTCTTTCCCTTTCTCCTTTTGATGATGTTTAATAGATAAAATCCTAAAAAAATTCGAGCATTTCCACTAATTAAATAAAACAATAAAAAACCTTTCTTTTTTATTCTTCACGTCCCGGATTACGTCCTGGATCATTAGATAGGAATCCAAATATGAAGAGAGAAACAAAGAATATAACTACAGTGTATACAAAAAGTTTGAGAGTCAGCATTACACAATCTCCAAGATCTTACTTTTTTTTGAAAAAAAAAAAGAGAATAGATTCTCTATTTTTATACCAAATAGCTAATTTTGATACCACTAAATCAAGTGATTTATTTTTTTGTCTAAAAAAAGGTTTCAGAAAGTAATTTGTAATAAGATAAAGCTAATAGTCGAGTCTTTTATATTCAAACAGATTTGCATACCAACATCTGGATCATTCTTTTGTGAACTCGAATCTAATTAGGTTCTTTCATTTAGGGAAAAGAGTATAAAATTGAGCAAAAAGAATGATCCAGATTTAGTATGGCTACCAAAAAAATTCAATGTTTGGGTTGAGAGTTCGTTCATACGTCACGATTTTTTTGATCTTTTGAATTGTTGGAAGAAGAAAAATACTGAAATTTTCTAAGACAGTCTGAAGAATTTCATCGAAAACTTACAGCTGCTTGCCAAACAAAGGCTAAGAGAAGAAAGAAAAGAGGTATTACGGGCATAACATCTACGATTGGATTCAAAAACGCGTAGGCCTCCGGCAATTTGGCGACTAAAAAAGTGCTTGAAAAAAGGGCAGAATTCAAACAAATACAGATCAAATTAAATATATTAAGCATAACAAAAATTGGTGTTCTTGTGGATAATTTCATTTTGATTGAGTTATTAATATATTTTTTATATAAGGAAAAAATAAAGAAAGATAGTCTAAAAAGACTTTGTTGAACTTACTCAATCAAAAAACCTTTCATTCTCATAAGAGAATGAAAGAAATAATATTTTCATCCAATATCTTAATTGAATTCTATGTAATGATCAATAAAGTCAGTTTGATTTGCTATTTACACGTGTCAAAATTCTAGCACCAATGTAATCTATATTTCATTTGGGCTGAAATTGAATTGACGAACAACCAATAGCAATATTACTCTTTTAGTAGTCTTGAATAAAAACCAAAATGGGGCGTAGCCAAGCGGTAAGGCAACGGGTTTTGGTCCCGCTATTCGGAGGTTCGAATCCTTCCGTCCCAGAGTACAGTCATTACGGAATAAATCTTCTATTGTCTTTGTACACCATCTTTATCTTTCTGTTTAAAAATCCAAATTTTTTTTAAGAAGAAAATCTTGAAATGAAAAGAAGAATCAACCTTTTTTCATCATTTCAACCGCATTCAAAAAAATCTATTTATATATATAAATATGTATTTCTATTTAAATTTCGATTTTACATATATACAATCTAATATGGGATTCATTGGAATTCTGACTGAACCTTTTACGCGTCAATTCACTATTCCATTCATAGAGAAAGTATAGATTACGATATACTGGCTGAACTATGACTATTCATGATTCCATAATTGAATCAATTACACAAACTAGAGGAATAGTATGGTAAAACTTCGTTTAAAACGATGTGGTAGAAAGCAACGTGCGACTTGAATTGAAGGACCTTACCTGCTGTGGATTTTTTGATTCGCCACCTTTTATTTTTATATAGGAATATAGTAGGAATATAGGCACTCTTGGCTCGACATTTTTTGTTCTATTTGACTAGAGTCCTACACTTTTTTGAATATAAAAAAGAATACGGGGTGGAGCTCGAGGAGAATAGAAAGTTTTTATTCCTTTCGCAGGAGTAAGGATCTAGGGTTAGTGCGAATCAATAAATTGGCACAACTTCGTAAGTCTTTTTCTTTTTATATTGAAAAAAGCCCTTTCAAGCAATTTGACATTTACAACGGAAAAGGAAATTTTCTTAAAATTGTCAAATTCTTTGAATCAAAAGTCTATTATACGTGAATCAAGCGTTTTTATGATTCTTTGATAGAAAAATCATAAACAAAATAAGAGGCTTGTTACTGCCCTTTTTAAATAAAACGATTCCAGATCACCGAAGTCATGTCTAAACCCAAAGATTAAAAGTAAGGATAAAGAATCCTGAAACAAGGAAATCCTTTTTTCAATTGTTTGAACAACTAGATCAGAATGAAGAATCAAAATGGATTCTAAAAAATGAGACAAAAAAAGGGTTAGAGACTACTCAATAAAAAGAAAAAAGAGTACTTAAGGATTCTCTGTTGAGATATTTGAGAATTATTTAACTTGAGTTACGAGAGTACGAATCTTAAGAATGCGTTTTATGGAAAAAAATATTTCGTTCAATACTAGCTAATTTATTTAATGTTTTTATTAATCTATTTAATATTTGAATTTTATACAGAGAGTTAACTTTTACTCATTGAATTTTTTTTTCTCGAGCCATACGAGGCAAAAGCCTCTTATATGTTTCTAGGGGGGGTATTATTCATATACATCTATCCCAATGAGCCATCGAATCGTTGCAATGGATGTTCGATCCCGAAGAGAAGGAAGAGATCTTAGGAAAGTGGGTTTTTATGATCCGATAACTAATCAAACTTATTTAAATCTTCCTGCTATTCTCGATTTCCTTAAAAAAGGCGCTCAACCAACAAGAACCGTTGCTGATATTTCAAAGAAGGCAGGGATTTTTAGGGAATTAAGTCTTAATAAAACGAAATGGAATTAATGAAATATAAAAAAGAGGATGTGAAAGACTCGTATATAGCTTGGTATCAAAGTAGATCTACTCTTTTCTTTCCTCCTCTTTCGCTTCCATCATATTTATTTTGATTTATTCGAATTTCCATTTATTATTAGTATTCTTCCTAAGGGACGAATACTAATAAATACCCTGCTAACAACTACTATGTTTTATAATCATAAACAAATTTATGAAAAATTTTTTGGATCTATAGAAGTTTAAATTTTTGTATAAATAAAAAATTTTACTGTATAGAAACTAATACTGTATATAAAATAATATATGAATTCTGAATCAAATTAATATATAGTATATAAATAATTGATTCATTATTCATAAAAAAAAAATGAAAGGCCATAAAAAACGGGTCCAAAAAAGTATAAAAAGATTTGAAATTACCCTGCCTGGCTTAGTTTTCATTCAGTGTATGAACTAACAAAACAAGGGGTTAAGCTTTTTTTTTTTATTTTTTCTATTCTTTTCGCTATATGAAAAATTCACAATCATATTGACAACAGTGTATCGACCAAATATAATTTTCTCATAGAGAAAAAGATCCATTTATCCCTGACGCATGCATGGCTGGATTTTTCTTTTTTTTTCTTTATTCTGGTTGTATCTACATCTTTGCAGTACTTTCTTTTTTTGTTTTTTGGGGTTGCTAACTCAACGGTAGAGTACTCGGCTTTTAAGTGCGACTAGCATCTTTTACATATTTGTATGAAGAAAAGGATTCGTCCAGATCTGCGGTAGAGTTTGTAAGACCACGACTGATCCTGACAGGAATGAATGGAAAAAAAAGCATGTCGTATCAAGGGAGAATTCAGATAACATTTTTTTTCTTTCCTGCTCGGTACAACCTTGTTCGACAAAAAAAAGAATTCCAATTTGGGTCGAGTGACTAAATGGATGGATAAAAAAACCAGTTTTCTTTATTCCAGGAAAAAAAAGAAACGAGCTTCCATTCGTAATTTGAAAAATTACCCGATCTGATTAAATGTTAAAAATCGATTAGTGCCTAATACGGGTATGGGAAGGCATTTTTTTCGTGCGTGTTATTATCAATTTTTTCCTGAGTCCTAATTATTTTTTTCCCTAGTCCGTTTGGGTTAGGTTGGAGATGGATGTGTAAAAGAAGCAGTATATTGATAACAAAATATATATATATTTCCAAAATCAAAAGAGCGATTAGGTTAAAAAAAATAAAGGATTTCTAATCATCTTGTTTTGTTATTCTATAATATAACGAACAGAAATCTATTAAAGATAGAGAATCCGGTTAGCAGTCTACCTGTTTATGAGGTATCTATTGCTTTCGTAATCTAATACCTTATTTTGACTGTATCGCACTATGTGTCATTTCAGAACTCAAGAAAATAAAGACTTTACTTTAAGTTTAAATAGAATTTCAATCCAAATGGAGAAATTTCAAGGATATTTAGAGTTCGATGGGGCTCGGCAACAGAGTTTTCTATATCCACTTTTTTTTCGGGAGTATATTTATGTACTTGCCTATGATCACGGTTTAAATAGATTAAATAGAAATCGCTCTATTTTCTTGGAAAATGCGGATTATGATAAAAAATATAGTTCACTAATTGTGAAACGCTTAATTTTTCGAATGTATGAACAGAATCGTTTGATTATTCCCACTAAAGATTTGAACCAAAATCCCTTTTTGGGACATACCAATCTTTTCTATTATCAAATGATATCTTTTTTATTTGCAGTGATTGTAGAAATTCCAGTTTCCTTAAGATTAGGATCCTCTTTCGAAGGAAAACAATTAAAAAAATCTTATAATTTACAATCAATTCATTCAATATTTCCTTTTTTAGAAGACAAATTCTCACATTTGAATTATGTGTTAGATGTACTAATACCTTATCCCCTCCATCTAGAAATCTTGGTTCAAACCCTACGTTATCGGGTAAAAGATGCTTCTTCTTTGCATTTTTTTCGGTTCTGTCTATACGAGTATTGCAATTGGAAGAATTTTGATATTAAAAAAAAATCAATTTTGAGTCCAAGATTTTTATTGTTCTTATATAATTCTTATGTATGTGAATATGAATCCATCTTTTTTTTTCTACGCAAGCGGTCTTCTCATTTACGATCGACATCTTATGAGGTCCTTTTTGAGCGAATTTTATTCTATGGAAAAATACAACATTTTTTAAAAGTCTTTGTTAATAATTTTCCGGCGATCCTAGGGTTGCTCAAGGATCCTTTCATACATTATGTTAGATATCACGGAAAGTTTATTCTGGCAACAAAGGATACGCCGCTTCTGATGAATAAATGGAAATATTATTTTGTTAATTTATGGCAATGTTATTTTTCCGTATGGTTTCAATCGCAAAAGGTCAATATAAATCAATTATCT